ATTCTTCATCCTTTTTGGAGTTTCGATGGAAGAATTCTTATAACAACGCAAGACCGTTAACTCCATTTGTTAGAACAGCTTCCATTGAGTCTCTGCACCTATCCCTTTTTTATTCTTCCTTTTGGAAAGAAGGAGTTGGCTCAGGATTGCCCATTTTTTTTAATTCCAGGGTTTCTCTGAATTTGAAAGTTCTCACTTAGTAGGTTTCCATACTAAGGCTCAAACCAATTAAGTCCGTAGCGTCTACCGATTTCGCCATATCCCCCCTTTTATGCTTAAGATCTCAGTATGACCTACTTTCCCTTTTTTATCCTTTCGTTTGGAACTGTTGAATTCATTATTATATAAAAATTCATATACCGACAGGCATTTCATCCTATTTGATTTTGCCTATTTTCTTTCATTTCTAGGGGGCGCTCATATTTGATATGGGCCAATCAGAAATAATTCTATCGTTTTTTTATCTTCAATTCAATATAGACGTATATCTATCACTATATATATGAACCTTTCTTTTCATTTTCCCATGAAAGTTGGAATACTCAAAGGATCGGGTCTTTGTCTTAGTTTCCAAATTAAAGCATAGGAATGTCTTATTCTGATCTGAATTGCATCTTTTCTATATTTTTATTATTTTTTTTCTTTATTTATGATTTATGGCCTATTCCATTTTTTTTATGCTTTTCTTAAGGTAGACCTCTATAATATATCTAAAAGATATAAAAAGAGAAAAAAAAAAAAATAATAAATCTTTAACTTAATCTATTGTTATAGCTAGAACTCAAAATTGAAATTGAATAGAAAAAATTCTATTTCTTAATATTATATTAAAATATTATAAGAATATATTCCAATTTTTATAAAGATTTTTTTTATAAAGAAATGTATATTAAAAAGATTAGAAAAACGAATCAAAATCGAATCGAATATCTAATATAATTCGATCTAAAATTAGAATCGAATTACAAATTTTTTTGAAAAAAAAGGATAAATGTATGATTTTAATTGTTAGAATTGGAATGGAATCAATATAAATTATCGATCGGTATAGTAATCTTTATCTTATTTATATACTCTAGTTAATTACTTACTCTATTTAATTTACTGTAATATCGATTTGAAATCGATTTATATTCGATATTTTTGATGATTTATGGATAGTTAATAGCTAAGATATAATTGATGGAATTATTATGCATGTAAAGTTTATTTTATGTGAGCCCGCTTAGCTCAGAGGTTAGAGCATCGCATTTGTAATGCGATGGTCATCGGTTCGACTCCGATAGCCGGCTTTTCTCTATTTGTTCTATTTGTTTATATGATTGAGAATGTTTCTTTGAAATGAAAGAATAAAGACACCTTTCCTTTTTCAAAAGGTCGACGATTTTTTATGTCATAGAAACTTCCAACTACAAAAAAACGTCAATGAAAAAGTGAAATCTCGGCAGAACAAATCAATTCCGGAAAGGATCTTTTTCTTATTTTTATATGTTGGTATATTTTGTATACTAATATATTATTCTATATTCTATTTTCTATTCTTTTTTCTATTCTTAATTTTCGATTTTTTTATTATCTAATTTTTAGAAAAGAAATAGAATTCTTTTTTTTTTTATTTAATGAAATAAAATATATATAGAAATTGTAAATAAAAAATTTTGAATCCATCTTTTCTATTTATATATTTCTTTAGATTCTATAGAATCTAAAGAAATAAAAAGAAATATACAACAAAAATTCAAAATGAAATATTCACTAAACATAAGAATAAATATATACAAACAATAATTTATACATATACAATAATTCAATTAATAATTAATTACTATATTAATAATTACTATATTAAATACAATTCCAATAATTATAAAAATGTAAATACTAAACTAAAATATGAAAATGAAATTCATAAATGAACTTTCATTTCAAACAAAAAAATAATGAATATTAATACAAAAACAAGGAGGAACTTCGGATACGTACATCTTTCATCTCACTATTCCTTCTAGTGCCATTATTCGTTCGAGTACAATTAATAGAATACTTCAGGGGATTTCGCTTCATTTAAAATTTAGTTCAGTTTTAATTTCGTTAAAAAAAATGAAATATCAATAACAATAAATAAGGAGTCTTTATGTCGCGTTACCGAGGGCCTCGTTTCAAAAAAATACGACGTCTGGGGGTTTTACCAGGACTAACTAATAAAAAGCCTAGAGATCTTAGAAACCCATCACGTTCCGGGAAAAGATCTCAATATCGTATTCGTCTAGAAGAAAAACAAAAATTACGTTTTCATTATGGTATTACAGAACGACAATTACTTAAATACTTTCGTATCGCTAGAAAAGCCAAAGGGTCAACAGGTCAGGTTTTACTCCAATTACTTGAAATGCGTTTGGACAACATCCTTTTTCGGTTGGGTATGGCTCCGACTATTCCTGGAGCCCGCCAATTAGTTAATCATAGACATATTTTAGTTAATGGTCGTATGGTAGATATACCAAGTTATCGTTGCAAACCCAATGATACTGTTATGGCGAGGGATAAGCAAAAATCCAAAGCTCTTGTTCAAAATTATCTAGATTCATCCCACAGCGAGGAATTGCCAAAACATTTGACTCTTCACCCATTCCCATATAAAGGAGTAGTCAATCAAATAATAGATAATAAGTGGGTCGGTTTGAAAATAAATGAATTGCTAGTCGTAGAATATTATTCCCGTCAGACTTAAGCCTACCTTAAAGAAAAAGGTTTAGAAAAGGTTTCGGAAAAATTAGCCCCCTTTCGCCAAACTAAATTGATTTAAGATTAAGGTAAGGGGTTTGATCCGGATTTTTCCCATTCATGTATCATAGATCGACAGAGATCTTTTTATTTCTTGTCGACCTTATTCCATAATTTTACATATCACAGCAATTAAATTCGAAATCGAAAATCTATATATATCTAGAATCTATCTATCTATATCAATCATCAATATATATAGAAAGAAGGATCTGCCTCTGGGTTGATTTGTTATGGTCAGCGATGTTGGTGAGTTGGGTGAAGGTACGGAAAGAGAGGGATTCGAACCCTCGGTAAACAAAAGTCTACATAGCAGTTCCAATGCTACGCCTTGAACCACTCGGCCACCTCTCCTACACAACAATTATGACCCAGTAACAGAATGAATAGCGAGTTATTCATATTTTTGTTTGGATTGGCTAGGTAAGGTCCAACCACCCAATTCTAACTAAAAAAATATACAATTTTTGATAAAGATCTTTACTTCAATTCCAAATTCAAGGCTTGGTAATTCAAATAAAAAAGTTTTTTCTTGTGAAAGGCTAAAGTAAAAGATAGATTGTTAATATTTGCGAAGGTGATGTTCCCGCCCTTTTCTGATATGATATTTATACGGGATTAAATCAATGAATTGGAAGGAATCAACGGATTGGTGGGTTTATGTTTTTTAGACTATGATTAATGGATACCTTTCGATGACGATTCCATAAAAATTATAAAATTCCTTTAAATTCAAGTTTTCGCCAAAAAATCGATTAGTTCATAGATCTCTTACAAATGACTCATCCTGGGGCTATTTGATTGTATAGTGTCTACTGACTATGCGCATAACACAAACAAAATAGACGGTTATTCTATTTATATCATAGAATAAATAATTATTCGATTCTTTTTCCCTCCCTCTTTGGATCAAAATTCAATCAATTTCGCCCGAATCTAGAAGAAAAATTCTTTGATTCTTCAGCTTCGATTAAATAAGACTAGTTCGCCCATTGGTATACTACATTTGGATTGGATGAATTCGAATCGTATTCAAATCTTTTTTTTGATTCCTGCAAAACAAAAAGGAGCAATTTGAGTCTTTGAATATGAGTAGTAGTAGAGGGCTCGTATCTTTACATTTTTTTATATAAATATTGTATTGAATTTCTTTTTTTTTTTTTTATGAATCTTTTTTATGCTATTTCGTATTGTACAATTCCTTTCTTTGTAGGATCATTTTCCCCCTAGGGAGAATGAAAAGAATTTTAGAATGGATTGGTTACCTATGCCTAGATCACGGATAAATGGAAATTTTATTGATAAGACCTTTTCAGTTGTGGCCAATATTTTATTACGAATAATTCCAACAACTTCAGGCGAAAAGGAGGCATTTACCTATTACAGAGATGGTGTGATTTGATTCTTTTTTTTCCCCAGTCTTATAAGAAAAGAAAGACAAAAAATTCGGGATAGAAAGAAAAAATATTATTATTTTGATATATTATTGAAAAAATCTACGCTTATTGAAGGTGAAGTTTAGAAAGAGAACAATTCCTTCTGTCGTGTATCCCCGATTAATGCAGCCTCATATGCTTCCATTTTAGTATTGAGCGAAAGGTTACACCTATCGGTTCTGTATTACAGGTCAATCCCACTCTACTAGTCCTAATAGGCAGCATAGGGGAAAAGCACTACACCTAGAAATCAACAAGACGAAAGCTTTGTTAAAAATGACTGACCTCCCTTCCTTATCTAGATTGGGACTTAAAAGAATGGTTGGGACAACAAATATCCATCTCGTTCGTACCTTGGATACCCATATAACCATCAAAGACTGTTGAAGTGACTAATTCCTGTAAATTAGGGGGCGTTGAGGACAAAGAAATTGTTGGAGTTACCATTTCTATCTAGTACCAACACGTTTGATGTTAACAAAAGCTCCCGCGCAGGAAGGTTGGCTAGAAATTTCGTGCAAAAACACTAGCCCCGCTCAATTCATAATGAGAATAATCGATACATGGAATCAAAAACGGTTGAATATTCTCATTATGCATATAAAGGAGGAGCCGTATGAGATGAAAATCTCACGTACGGTTCTGGAACGGAGATTCTTTTAATCGAATGACGACCGTAACGGATGTCAGCTCAATCCGAAGGAAATTATGCAGAAGCTTTACAGAATTATTATGAAGCTATGCGACTAGAAATTGATCCCTACGATCGAAGTTATATAC